GGGGATCGTCGAAATAAGCAAGAATACTATTTCTACGTAAAATCCCATTTATGGGTATTTCAATCGAGATACCAGAACGGGGCATTAGTTCTTTCTCCCGTTCTTGATCATATTGGAATGGGATGATGAATCTATTTCTTCGCCTTTTCGCCAATAAATCAGAATTCTCGTGGAGAATGGCAGGATATAGGAAATTCCAATGACCATTAGATATGATTCGATCAGGTCCTGAATAATCAAGAATCCCCTGCCCTTTTTTACTGTAAGGATCCGAACTAAACAATTTGTGTCTCACTCGATCATTAGTCACTGAGAGGTCAGAAATATATCTCCGTTCGACAGAAAGAGAATGAAGATTCATTTGATCTTGATCCTTGTGGAGCGAAAAAGTGACTATACTGGATCTGCACGGACCTCCTGATAATATCCATAAATGACTTGTTTTTGGTAAGAGATGAACATTACCATATCTATATTCAGGCGCATGGTACACATCGGTACTCCAGTGCATTTCTCCCTCTGAGTCAGAATAAATATGTTTTCGAACCCTCTCTTTAAAATTGAAAGTGGATGTTCCAGCGCGAATCTCAGCAATCACTTGTTCTGATTCTACATATTGATCGTTTTGAACTAAAAGAAAACTTTTTGGTGGAATATTCACATTATGTAGAATATCCTGACTCTCAATAGTTACATACAGGTCTATATAACATAGAAAAGCAGGATGTCCATGACGTGTACGTGTGGGATGAACCAAATCCTCATTGAATTTTATTTTTCCATTAGAAGGAGCTCGTACATGTTCTGCAGTACCACCTGTAAATACTCCACCGGTATGAAAAGTTCTTAATGTTAGTTGAGTCCCGGGTTCCCCAATTGATTGACCTGCAATAATACCTACTGCTTCTCCCAATTCGACCAGGTCGCCATGAGTGGGACTCCGACCATAACATAATCTACAGATCCAAGATGTACTCCTGCAAATAAAGGGGGTTCGAATATATATTGATTGTGCTCGAAAGGTTATGAATCGATTGACAAGTCCAATACCAATATCTTGATTTCGAGTGGCAATGCATCGTAGACCCATATATATATCGTCTGCTAATACACGACCAATTAGTGTTTGGATCCAAATTTTTTCCGTCATCCCATTTCGAGGACTCACCGAAATACCTCGGATAGTGCCACAATCTGTTCTACGCACAACAATGTGTTGAACTACTTCAACAAGTCTACGCGTGAGGTATCCAGCATCTGATGTTCGTACAGCAGTATCCACAACTCCTTTGCGGGCTCCGTAGCAGGAAATTATATATTCCGTTAAAGAAAGTCCTTCGCGTAAATTGCTTTGAATGGGTAAATCAATCATTTGTCCTTGGGGGTCCGACATTAATCCTCTCATACCTACTAATTGGTGTACCTGAGATGCATTTCCTCTAGCTCCCGAAAAGGACATTATATGGACTGGATTAGAAGGATCAGTCATCCTAAAATTAGGATGCATTTCTTGTCTCAAATATTCACTTGTAGCATACCATATCTCAATGGATTGACGCAATTTTTCTACCGCGTGTACATTCCCATAATGATGGTGCTTTTCTAAAATCAAACTTTGTTGTTCAGCATCTTGGACTAGCCATCCCTTAGAAGGTATTGTTAAAAGATCATCAATTCCTAATGAAATGGATGTAGCAGTGGCTTGCTGGAAACCCAGAGTCTTTACTTGATCCAGGATGTGCGATGTATATGCCATTCCGAAGTGATCTATTAATCTGCTAATAAGTCGTTTCATGGCAGTTGCATCTATCACTTTATTGTGAAAAACCAGATCGGCCCGTTCTGCCATAAGTACCTCCATATTCCGCTGAGTAGGATTCGACAATGGGTTTGAGTCAGTGATTTGAAGACTTCCTTTCCTCGATCTTGATTCACGTAGAAATTCAGGAATTATGATACCGGTTGAGCCGTAGAGAACCGAATTCCCACGGTATCACATAATTACTTAGCTTAGGTATCGTATGAGTAGGCCCGACAAAACCCTTGTATGGCTTCTTCTATTTCTCGATAAAAAGAAATATGACCAACAGTTGTTCGAATGTATATACAAAGGATTTCTTTTTTTACACTTCTTACTATTAGATAGTGCCCATAAATCTCATGATAGGTACCCAAAGATTCATATTGAACTTCGATGGGAACTTCTCTTGAGGCAATGACACGTTGATCGAGTCGCCACCGGAGCCACAAAGGACTATCTAAATTGATTCGTTTCTGCCGATAAGCTCCAAGTGCATCATAGGAACTACAAAAATAGGGTTCTTTCTCTTTCGTATACTTATTATTGTCAACCGTTTCATTTTGATAGTTTCTTCGATTACATGGATTATACCTATTTGAACAAATACCTCGACGATTCCCGATCGTTAATATATAGAGTCCAATAAGCATATCTTGAGTTGGTACGGAAATGGGATCTCCAATAGCTGGAGACAAGAGA